GCGCTACCAAGCTGCGCTACATCCCTTTCAATTGGTCTACAGTGTCATTGTAGAGAATCCCGGTTTTGTTTTCCATATCTTTATTTCTTCCATTGATATAGATAAATATCTTGTCATTTCTTCGTTTTGGTTTCAAATAAATAGAATTATACTAAATAAAAATAGTAAAGGACTTCTATTCTATTTCTATTATAGAATTCTATTTCTATTATATTAAAGTATGAAATAAATATGAGATCCTGTAAAAAAATGAGTATTTTTCGCAAATTTCTAGCCTAAAGGCGCATATTTATTTCTTTTAAGATTAAATAAAAGAGTACAATTTATTTTGTACATTTCAACTTGAATTAGGGATTCCGCGTATAAATAAAAGTGGCCAATCATTAAGTACATATACACATCTGGTTATATATGTATTACCATTATATATTAGAAATAATAAAGAAGGAGGAGAATTTAAAATGCGAGATCTAAAAACATATCTCTCCGTGGCACCGGTAGTAAGTACTCTATGGTTCGGATCTTTAGCAGGTTTATTGATAGAGATCAATCGTTTTTTTCCGGATGCGTTGATATTCCCCTTTTTTTAATTCTTGTTATTGCTATGGTAGGGGGGGGAAAGGATTAGAGATAGAATCAAATATCTGTAACTAATCCCTTCCCTTCTTTTTTTTTCGAATATATATTCGAAAAAAAAGGGGGGGGGGGTTCCCCTCGTTGAAACTTGTAACTCGGGCCAGGCTCAAATTTTAATAAAATTAATAAAAAATAGAATAAAATTAATAAAAAATAGAGTGAAATGTGATGGTTGGGGCAACAATATCATACAAGATACTTAAATAAAAATGAAATGCTGTTCGGCAATTTAAAATTCTAAATCTAGTAATATAGCTAGAAATCATTATATTACTTAATTTATTACTATATTGTTATTTTTACTATATTGATTTATATTGATTTATTGCAACGAAATCTTTCTTTCATAATTAGATTTAGAGTTACCTGTTTTTTTTGTTCCTTTCTTCTTCCTCATTTCGGATCGGAAAATTAAAGAATTGAATGAATCAAAAACCAAAGGAGGCTCATGGCCAAGGGTAAAGATGTCCGAGTAACGGTGATTTTGGAATGTACCAGTTGTGTTCGAAATCGTGTTAATAAGGAATCAACGGGCATTTCCAGATATATTACTCAAAAGAATCGACATAATACGCCTAGTCGATTGGAATTGAAAAAATTCTGTCCCTGTTGTTACAAACATACGATTCACGGGGAGATAAAGAAATAGATCGAACCGGTCGCTCGTGTGTCAGTTTTCCGTTCCAAGGAAGATTAAAAATGACATATTAGATATATCTAATATATATTAATTTAAATATAAACAAACCAAATCCTATTTCGATCAGATCAACTGTGATGGATAATTAAGAAATAGGATTCGGGTCTTTTCTTTAGGATAAGGAATAAACAAACCATGGATAAATCCAAGCGAATCTTTCTGAAATCCAAGCGATCTTTTCGTAGGCGTTTGCCTCCGATTCAATCGGGGGATCGAATTGATTATAGAAACATGAGTTTAATTAGTCGATTTATTAGCGAACAAGGAAAAATATTATCTAGACGAGTGAATCGATTGACCTTAAAACAACAACGATTAATTACTATTGCTATAAAACAAGCTCGTATTTTATCTCCGTTACCTTTTCTTAATAATGAGAAACAATTTGAAAGAAGCGAGTCAACCACTAGAACTCCGGGTCTTCGAACCAGAAAAAAATAGGATGACTCTTGAATTGAATCAAAAAAATTCCAATCCAAACTCAAATGTGGATTGACGCTATTTTTTCTAAAAATAGGAAATCCAGATTTGATTGTCGTGTCATTTGAAAAAAAAAAAATAGGGGAAGTATAAGAAATACTTTTTATTGAACGTGTTTCTTCATTTTGATGACGATTTCATATTTTATTATACTAATTTCTACTCTACCTTCCCAGAGTTCATTTTCCAGGGAACTCCGTTTAAACCATTCCAACGGATTCCTTTCAATCTCTTTATTTTATGATCTCATTGGAAATCATATAAAGACAACTCTTATTTAATATAGCTATTTGGGCAAGTATTTTACGATTAAGAAGCAACTGTTTCTTGTACAGATTGTTTATTAATCTACTATAACTAAAGTATACTTTATTGTCTCGAATTACTGCATTTATACGAGTGATCCACAAACGACGAAAATCTCTCTTTTGTCTACCCCTATCCCTATGAGCCGAAACCAAAGCTCTTATTTTCTGTTGAGTAATAGTCCGAGTAAGTCTTGAATGAGCCCCGCGAAAACTTGATGCAAATAAACGGATTTTTGTTCTACGTCTTCGAGCTATATACCCTCGTTTAATTCTGGTCATTGAATAAATGAAACTTTGATGAATAACTAATTGATTTCCTTTCTTTCAGTTATTCCCTTCCCGTGTCCTAGTCTATTAATAACAAAACGGATTCTTCCAATGTATAAAATAAAAATTCCAATGGCTTTTGCTACTCTAACCTTCCCGACCACGATTTTTTTTTAGGCATTTCGCCTAGAAATAAAATAGAAATAAAAATTGTATTGATACTAGGTATCAAAAACACATAGTAAATAAAAAGTAATAAATAAAAATAGATTCTAGTGGGTTCCATCGTTTCTATGGTTACTTCTTAAACGGCGAGGTCCTCTCTATACACCGGAGCCCTTCCTTCATTTAATGAATGTTATTGTTAACTTGTACAGTTCACATCCTTTGGCTCTACCAAAAATTATCTAGTACTAGGTCTTTCACAACGAGATCTATTTATACAGTAACGGTATTTAATTATGAAGATTTGCTGAGTAGCTGACCCTATTAGTCCGTTGTTTCAAGAATAAGGCCTAAAATTTTGACTTTTTAAAATAAGATTTCCCCCGCTTAATGAATACCATTTGCTATCAATGGGGAATCCTTTCTCATCTTAAATTTAAAATTGAGGTGATTGGATTTGCACCAACGGGAACCATACATTTGATACCCCAATCGAAGGATAGATCTTTTTTTTTTAAGTTATTGAATATTCAATGGAGTTCGTCCATTCTATCCTACTCACTGGTACGGATTGGTGATACTGGATCAATTGTTTTCTTTCTTTTATCCTAGTCCACGGTCTGAACGAGTCGCACATACACCCTAGTACATGTTCCTCGTCGCTGAGGACATCCTCCAAGAGCGGGGGATTTCGTGACATTTCTGATTGGCTGTCTTGTGTTTCTAATAAGTTGTTTAATAGTTGGCATGTTGAATCATATATATATAATGGGCTGGTTTAGATCGATCTTAACCGGATCCTTAGAAATTCTTTTTTTTTCTATATTATAAATTTCTATATTAAGAAATTTATAAATAGAATAGTAATAGATATAAATAGAATAGTAAATTCGGTAAGAAGATAAAATATCAAATCACGAATTCATGTGAAATCCTTGTTTTTTTTTATTCAGTCGCTACAAGATCAACAATTCCATGAGTTTGGGCTTCTGTTGCTGACATAAAAACATCTCTTTCCATGTCTTCGGATACAACCCATAAGGGTTTGCCTGTCCTTTGGGCATAAACCCTTGTGATGGTTTCGCGCAGCTTCAGCAGCTCTTCCGCTTCCAAGACAAATTCTCCCGTCTGTGCCTCATAAAAAGAACTAGCGGGTTGATGGATCATTACCCTGATGATATAATCTATGATATAACATAAAAAATGTTTCTTCTATACTCGCATGATGAAAGTGAAAGGTGAGTAGATAAAGACTAATCAAAAAAGATATAATTGAACAACCGTACAGGCATTTTTTGCGCATTGCATACGGCTCTATAATGGAATTTACTTTTACCTTACTTACATTGAAGAAATAGAAAAAAAAAATGATAGAGTCTATCAGACTCAGGTTGGTAAATAATCCAATAACCGCCCTTCCTTTTGTAGTAGTTCAAAAATACTATAAAAATACTATGATGGTTCCGTTGCTTTATATATTTATTTCGTCTGTTATTTAGCAATCCCAAAGTTTCTTTTTTTTTTTCAAATAAAAAAACAAGATTTATTTTTATATTCTTTTATAACCTAAATATTGTTAGCCCCCTGGTGTGAAAACAAAAAAGTTTGTGACGCTGAAATAGGCCTCCCGACGGATTGACTAAACTCGAAAATGCCTTTTTATCTCATACTACTCTTTCGATACGTAATCTAACGGTTTAAATAAAAAACATTTCTCATATCGAATTCGAAGTGCCATGCTATTATTACTTAAATATTCATATAGAGCGAAGGCATAGTTTTCTTTTTTCTCTCAAATCAAATAAAAAACTCATTGGCGCCGAGCGTGAGGGAATGCTAGACGTTTGGTAATTTCCCCTCCGACAAGAATAAAAGATCCCATCGAAGCGGCTAATCCCATGCATATTGTCTGTATATCTGGTCGCACAAATTGCATAGTATCATAAATAGCTACTCCGGGTATTACCCACCCGCCAGGAGAGTTTATAAACAAATAAAGATCTTTGGTATCATCCTCTATGCTGAGATATACCATAAGACCAATAAGTTGATTCGAGATCTCGCTATCAACCCCTTGGCCTAAAAAAAGTAATCTTTCTCGATAAAGTCGGTTGATTGGGATAAAATGGTATCCCTTAGAAACCGTACATGCACCTTTTGATGCATACGGTTCAACAAAAATCATGAAAAAAGAGAATCAATGTGTAGATTCTAGCTTTTTTTTTCATAACAGGTTTTTTAACTTATAACTTAATAAAAATAAAATAGATAAAATGGACTTTTCTTTCATTTTTCACGAAAGATGAGTTTTGGCCTGTTTTGTTTATCTAAAAAAATTGCTAAGCTTATCTGACTAACTTCTCATTGATGTATTGTTTCATCGAGATACAATTTTAATCGCGATGTAATTTTCTTGTTCCTGACTGGGCTTCTTCAATTTTTTTAGGTTTATGCTCTACTCCGCGTAAAGATCCGCCCGATTTGGATTTGTACATATAGGACAAATGCCCCAATACCACGTCCTTTTGCTACGACTTCCCTATTTTTTTTTTATTCATTTCATGTCTTCCAACAAATATTCAACGCATTCATCATATTACTCGATTGATTAGCATCACTTTTATTTCTAAATATCTAAATAAATCGAAATAACTAAAATATGATATAAATATGATATTAAGTCGTAATCATAAATATATTAAATATATTTATTACCAATTGGTTTTTTTCTAAACGGAGCCTGGATACTTCATTTAATTGGTCTAACCAAGCCAACCATAAATTATTCTAATTGATAATATTAATCCGTATACCCTCCCTAAAAAATGGATCTAATTGCACTTCACGCTCCAAATTTTTGATAATTGAATCAATCTTTCTCGGGCGAAAGAGGGAATATCTCGATCGGGGAAGAGAACGGGGAAATACCGTATGCCCAATATATCTGACAAGTCGCACTATACGTCAATCCACAATGCATCTTCCTCTCCAGGACTTCGAAAGGGTACTCTTGGAACACCAATAGGCATTAAATAAAAGAAAAATTAAGTACTATATCTCACTTTGATGTGAAAGCGTAACAGTGGGTTTAGTGGCCTAATGCTATTGATTTTATTATCCCATTTTATCCATAGATTGACTAAGTTCATAAAATAAAAAAAAAAGAAGACAAAATGAATTAAGGAAAATTCTTCCAAATGAGTCCTTTGAATGATGAACAAATATATATAGATTCACCCATATAAAATGGTATCAACCCCTTACCATTGCGTATTGTTACTTATCGGGTATAGAATAGATCTGCTTCTTTTTGTTCCTACGAACAAAAAAGTTTCATTATTACTAAAAGTAATTATTACGCAAAGCATCAAACAAATATTAATGCTTTCCCCGAGAGAATCCCCTAAAAAAGGGGGTCCATAGCATAGCTTTTTTCAATGCAATAAAGTTACATTGTGTCTATTTTTCGTTGATAAAGGGGTATTTCCATGGGTTTGCCTTGGTATCGTGTTCATACCGTCGTATTGAATGATCCGGGTCGTTTGATTGCTGTCCATATAATGCATACAGCTCTGGTTGCTGGTTGGGCCGGTTCGATGGCTCTATACGAATTAGCCGTTTTTGATCCCTCTGATCCTGTTCTTGATCCAATGTGGAGACAGGGTATGTTCGTTATACCCTTCATGACTCGTTTAGGAATAACGAATTCGTGGGGCGGTTGGAGTATCACAGGAGGGACTGTAACGAATCCGGGTATTTGGAGTTACGAAGGTGTGGCCGGGGCACATATTGTGTTTTCTGGCTTGTGTTTTTTGGCAGCTATCTGGCATTGGGTGTATTGGGATCTAGAAATATTTACTGATGAACGTACAGGAAAACCCTCTTTGGATTTGCCTAAAATCTTTGGAATTCATTTATTTCTCTCAGGGGTGGCTTGCTTTGGTTTTGGTGCATTTCATGTAACAGGATTGTATGGCCCTGGAATATGGGTGTCCGATCCTTATGGATTAACTGGAAGGGTACAGGCCGTAAATCCAGCGTGGGGTGTGGAAGGTTTTGATCCTTTTGTTCCGGGAGGAATAGCTTCTCACCATATTGCAGCAGGGACCTTAGGCATATTGGCAGGCCTATTTCATCTTAGTGTTCGTCCGCCCCAACGCCTATACAAAGGGTTACGTATGGGAAATATTGAAACCGTCCTTTCCAGTAGTATTGCTGCTGTCTTTTTTGCAGCTTTTGTAGTTGCTGGAACTATGTGGTATGGTTCAGCAACTACCCCGATTGAATTGTTTGGTCCGACGCGCTATCAATGGGATCAAGGATACTTCCAACAAGAAATATATCGAAGAATTGGTGCTGGCTTAGCCGAAAATCAAAGTTTATCTGAAGCTTGGTCTAAAATTCCTGAAAAACTAGCTTTTTATGATTACATCGGTAATAATCCGGCAAAAGGGGGATTATTCAGAGCGGGTTCAATGGACAACGGGGATGGAATAGCTGTTGGGTGGTTAGGACATCCTATCTTTAGAGATAAAGAGGGGCATGAACTTTTTGTACGTCGTATGCCGACGTTTTTTGAAACATTTCCAGTTGTTTTGGTCGATGGGGACGGAATTGTTAGAGCTGATGTTCCTTTTAGACGGGCAGAATCAAAATATAGTGTCGAACAAGTAGGTGTAACTGTTGAGTTCTATGGCGGCGAACTAAATGGAGTCAGTTATAGTGACCCTGCTACTGTGAAAAAATATGCTAGACGTGCTCAATTGGGTGAAATTTTTGAATTAGACCGTGCTACTTTGAAATCCGATGGTGTTTTTCGTAGCAGTCCAAGGGGTTGGTTTACCTTTGGGCATGCTTCGTTTGCTTTGCTCTTCTTTTTCGGACACATTTGGCATGGTGCTAGAACCCTATTTAGAGATGTTTTTGCTGGTATTGATCCAGATT